ACGTTGTTGGGTATAAACAAAGAATCTCCATTTTTTATAATTTTGTCATCATCCAATTGTTTTCGAATAGGTCCATTCCCATCCAAAGGTGTAAAATCTCACAAAGAATCAATTCAAAAAGATTCCCTAAGTTCAATTAGGAATTCGTTTGGTTCTTTAGGGACAGCCCTTCCAATTTCTAATTTTTTTTCATTTTACCATTTAATAACTCATAATCAGATCTCGGTAATTAATTATTTGCAACTTGACAATTTAAAACAAACCTTTCAACTAATTAAATTTCCGTATTATTTAATGGATGAAAATGGAAAAATTTATAATCCCGATCCATGCAGTAACATCATTTTGAATCCATTGAAATTGAATTGGTATTTTCTTCATTATAATTTTTGTGAAGAGACATCCACAAAAATTTATCTTGGACAATTTGTTTGTGAAAATTTATGTATGACCAAAAATGGACCATACTTAAAATCGGGTCAAGTTATAATTGTTCAATTTGACTCCGTAGTAATAAGATTGGCTAAGCCCTATTTGGCTACTCCGGGAGCAACAGTTCATGGTCATTATGGAGCAATCGTTTATGAGGGGGATACATTAGTTACATTTATATATGAAAAATCGAGGTCTGGTGACATAACGCAAGGTCTTCCAAAGGTGGAACAAGTTTTAGAAGTTCGTTCCATTGATTCAATATCTATGAATCTAGAAAAGAGGATTGATGGTTGGAACGAACGTATAAGACGAATTCTTGGAATTCCTTGGGGATTCTTGATTGGGGCTGAGCTAACTATAGCGCAAAGTCGTATCTCTTTGGTTAATAAGATCCAAAAGGTTTATCGATCACAAGGGGTGCAGATACATAATAGGCATATAGAAATTATTGTACGTCAAATAACATCAAAAGTCTTGGTTTCAGAAGATGGAATGTCTAATGTTTTTTTGCCCGGAGAACTTATTGGATTGTTTCGGGCAGAACGAACGGGGCGCGCGTTGGACGAAGCAATATGTTATCGAGCTACCTTATTGGGAATAACACGAGCATCTTTGAATACGCAAAGTTTTATATCCGAAGCGAGTTTTCAGGAAACTGCTCGAGTTTTAGCAAAAGCGGCTCTCCGGGGCCGTATCGATTGGTTGAAAGGACTAAAAGAAAATGTTGTTCTAGGGGGAATGATACCTGTTGGGACCGGATTCAAAGGAGTCGTACACCATTCAAGTCAACATAAGGGTATTCCGTTGAAAACAAAAAAAAAGAATCTATTCGAGGGAGAAATGAGAGATATTTTGTTTTATCACAGAGAATTATTTGATTCTTATCTTTCAAAGAATTTCTGTGATAGATCAAAACAACAATGATTTTTGGGGTTTAATAGAATAGATTCATCTTTTTTTTTTTTATCTTTTATGTATTTGTTATGGTTATTTAATTTAGTAATAAAAAAATTAGTAATAAAATAAAGAAATTCAAAAAATAACGAAATAGAAAGGAATTAATGGTTTGCGTTGTATATCAATGGCCAATCCGTGGTAGAAAAGAAGGTTCCCTTGGAACAATTATTTATTTCAGAATACCTCATCTCTTTATTAAAAAAAGAGAAAGTGTGGGGAGAAATGACAAGAAGATATTGGAACATCAATTTGGAAGAGATGATGGAAGCGGGAGTTCATTTTGGTCACGGTACTCGTAAATGGAATCCTAGAATGTCGCCTTATATCTCTGCAAAATGTAAAGGTATTCATATTATAAATCTTACTAGAACTGCTCGTTTTTTATCAGAGGCTTGTGATTTAGTTTTTGATGCATCAAGTAGAGGAAAACAATTTTTAATTGTAGGGACAAAAAATAAAGCAGCTGATTCAGTAGCATGGGCTGCAATAAGGGCTCGCTGTCATTATGTTAATAAAAAGTGGCTGGGGGGTATGTTAACGAATTGGTCCACGACAGAAACGCGACTTCAAAAATTCAGGGACTTGAGAATGGAACAAAAGACAGGGAGACTCGCTCGTCTTCCAAAGAGAGACGCAGCCGTGTTGAAGAGACAATTATCTCACTTGCAAACATATTTGGGCGGGATCAAGTATATGACAGGATTACCGGATATTGTAATCATCGTTGATCAACAAGAAGAATATACAGCCCTTCGAGAATGTATTACTTTGGGAATTCCAACGATTTGTTTAATCGATACAAATTGTGACCCGGATCTCGCAGATATTTCGATTCCGGCAAACGATGACGCTATAGCGTCAATTCGATTAATTCTTACTAAATTAGTATTTGCAATTTGTGAAGGTCGCTCTAGCTATATAAGAAATCCTTGATTCATAATAAAATCAAAAATGGATTTGCTAAGTTCTATATCGGTTCCTATATCCTGAATCTCAAAAACTAGTTAAAAACTTGGAATATGATATTATTTAATTTTATTTAATTAATCGGTATTTTAAATAGAAAATTAAAGTAAACAAGTCGAGAAAGAGATGGTTGAATCAAAATAATTTTATATTTCTGTCAGAGGACAATATGAATATTCCATCATATTCACTTAACACACTAAAGGGGTTATATGATATATCTGGTGTGGAAGTAGGCCAACATTTCTATTGGCAAATAGGAGGTTTCCAAATTCATGGCCAAGTACTTATAACTTCTTGGGTTGTAATTGCTATCTTATTAGGTTCAGCTGCTATAGCTGTTCGGAGTCCACAAACTATTCCGACTGGCGGTCAAAATTTCTTTGAATATGTCCTTGAATTCATTCGAGACGTGAGCAAAACTCAAATTGGAGAAGAGTATCGTCCTTGGGTTCCCTTTATTGGGACTATGTTTCTATTTATTTTTGTTTCGAATTGGTCAGGGGCTCTTTTGCCTTGGAAACTCATACAGTTACCTCATGGGGAGTTAGCCGCACCCACCAATGATATAAATACGACTGTTGCTTTAGCTTTACTCACGTCAGTAGCCTATTTCTATGCGGGTCTTACAAAAAGAGGATTAAGTTATTTTGGTAAATACATTCAACCAACCCCAATTCTTTTACCCATTAACATCTTAGAAGATTTCACAAAACCTCTATCACTTAGTTTTCGACTTTTCGGAAATATATTAGCGGATGAATTAGTAGTTGTTGTTCTTGTTTCTTTAGTACCTTTAGTGGTTCCTATACCTGTCATGTTTCTTGGATTATTTACAAGTGGTATTCAGGCTCTTATTTTTGCAACTTTAGCTGCAGCTTATATAGGCGAATCCATGGAGGGTCATCATTGATTAGTGTTAGGAAGAGTCTATCGTTTAGTTTAGATCCAGGTAATATATCTATGTATCAAGATATTCTATCAAGATAATCTATGTTATCTAGAACATATAAATGTCAAAATTCATACAGTCTAACCGGAATAGAAAAAAAAATATTCGAGCGAGAAGTGTAAAATAAAAAAGAAAAGAAGGCGTTGGTTAGTAGAGAGGGGGTGCCGCAGGTATGTGGAATCTAATGGCTATTAAGTAAATTCTTGCAGATTAGATGGTTCGAAGAATGATTAGAAAATCCGATTGAATTAAAAATGGAATCGCCGGTTTACGTTATTGAAGAAACATATGTATATTTTATATTAGAGATTGGCAAGTTATATATGAATGAATATTTCATTTGCCCTACTTAAATTTCTTAAATTTCGGATACCAACTGAAGTCCTTCCGTTTTGTTTAGGACTGCGAATTGAATGAATAAACAGATAAAATAACGAAAAAGATCGAAGAATGATTAATGATTAGAAAAAATAAATGGAAAACTCGGGTTGTATTAATTCAGAAAGACTCAACAAATAGGAACTAAAAAAAGATTAAGTCTTTCTAATGATCGAATGATTCAATAATATTACTATGTTATTATTTCAATTTGGGGTTTTTATTTTAGTTATTTCGACTGGATGAATATTACTAACGGAATAATTAAGTCCTAATGCATTGGTTGATTGTATCATTAACCATTTCTTTTTTTTGTGTGTGAGGAACTTATCATGAATCCATTGATTTCTGCCGCTTCCGTTATTGCTGCTGGATTGGCTGTAGGGCTTGCTTCTATTGGACCTGGAGTTGGTCAAGGTACTGCTGCGGGACAAGCTGTAGAAGGTATTGCGAGACAGCCCGAAGCAGAGGGAAAAATACGAGGTACTTTATTACTTAGTTTAGCTTTTATGGAAGCTTTAACAATTTATGGATTGGTTGTAGCATTAGCGCTTTTATTTGCGAATCCTTTTGTTTAATCTCAAAAAAGAAATATGATAAATACATATTTCTTTTATAGTCTTGGATTTGCAGGTTGCTTTTTCACATTTATAGTAAAATATCGCTCCTACACAATTACTCATTCGTTGCGAAAATAACCCACGGGAAGGACTTATTTGAGGATGAAGAATTAGTGTTACCCACTCGCTTTCTTCCTTCCTTCCCCTTCTTAGTTCCAAGGCGAAGTCTTGCAACAAAGGAGGTATTTCGCAATTCGCATGAAACCTAGTACCTAATTAATATTAAGAATTCTATTCCAAAAAATGAATTCTTATTCTTATTGGAAATTAGGGAATCTCAATATAAAATAAATAAAAAATAATTTTTCAAAACTTTTTTTATTTATTTTATATTTATTAAGTACCAACGAAGTGAAATAATACAATGATTTTTTTAGTTTATTTATAAGAGGAGATCATATGAAAAATGTAACCGATTCTTTCGTTTTCTTGGGTCACTGGCCATCCGCCGGGAGTTTCGGGTTTAATACCGATATTTTAGCAACAAATCTAATAAATCTAAGTGTAGTTCTTGGTGTATTGATTTTTTTTGGAAAGGGAGTGTGTGCGGGTTGTTTATTTCAAAAATAGGTTGGATTCAACCAACTGTACCTCTTTTTGTCTTTATAATTAAAGCGAAATTCTAAGGTGCATGATTTCACGAATGACTTCTGAATCAATAATAAATAAAGAAATCATATGTAAGAACCATA